AGTGAAAACGAGAATTCTAGTCTAAGACCTATCACGAATGATATTGATTTAACTCTAAGAGAAAGTTCTAATGATCTCGATGTAACTCAAAAATACAGGCATCTCTGGGTTCAGTGCGAAAATTGTTATGGATTAAATTACAAGAAATTTTTTAAGTCAAAAATGAATATTTGTGAACAATGTGGATCTCATTTGAAAATGAGTAGTTCAGATAGAATTGAACTTTCGATTGATCCGGGCACTTGGAATCCTATGGATGAAGACATGGTTTCTGTAGATCCCATTGAATTTCATTCAGAGGAGGAACCTTATAAAGATCGTATTGACTCTTATCAAAGAAAGACAGGATTAACCGAGGCTGTTCAAACAGGTACAGGTCAACTAAATGGTATTCCCGTAGCAATTGGAGTTATGGATTTTATGTTTATGGGGGGGAGTATGGGATCCGTGGTAGGAGAGAAAATTACCCGTTTGATCGAGTATGCTACCAATCAATTTTTACCTATTATTCTAGTGTGTGCTTCTGGAGGAGCACGCATGCAAGAAGGAAGTTTGAGCTTGATGCAAATGGCTAAAATATCTTCCGCTTTATTTGATTATCAATCAAATAAAAAGTTATTTTATGTATCAATCCTTACATCTCCTACTACTGGCGGAGTGACAGCAAGTTTTGGGATGTTGGGAGATATCATTATTGCCGAACCAAATGCCTACATTGCATTTGCGGGTAAAAGAGTAATTGAGCAAACATTGAATAAGACAGTCCCTGAAGGTTCACAAGCGGCTGAATATTTATTCCATAAGGGCTTATTCGATCCAATCATACCACGTAATCTTTTAAAGGGCGTTCTGAGTGAGTTATTTCAGTTCCATGCTTTCTTTCCTTTGAATCAAAATTCAATCAAGTAGAAAGTAGACTTTTTTCTTCCGCAAAATAAAGCAAGAAGGCAAATAAAAGGAAATCCGAATTATAATGATTATAAGATATCTTTATAATCTTTATAACAGGTACAAATATTAAATCGAGGTATTCATTCTATGACAACTTTCAACAACGTACCCTCTATTTTTGTGCCTTTGGTAGGCCTAGTTGTTCCGGCAATTGCAATGGCTTCTTTATCTCTTCATGTTCAAAGAAATAAGATTGTTTAGATCCCTTTCCTTTCTAGATCGAATGGGTCCTATCTATTTATTAGATTTTTTTTCAAGGCTTAGACTTGGATCATAACACGAATATCTATTTAGTAAAATATGGTATAACATGAGGTTTCCTCCGAGCATAAAGGATACATAAATGAAAGGGTTTTTATGCATGCGTAAACGTGATGATATATGTGTAAATGAATTACAGCTATTTGAAAATAGATTGGTAACAGGGGGGTTCCTGAAAGAAATCTAAAGTCAATGTATCTATCACTGAATCCATATATATGTAGATATCTATAGGGATCATATGAAGAAGATAGTATGCTTTTAGATCTAATCAATTTCGATCTAAGCAATTCAATGAATTATTCCTAAGGGTTCACTTCCGAATAGTACTGGTTGATGAGAGTTACTTCGGGAATTAAAAAAGTAAAGTCAAAGTAATTTTGGTTATTCTCCAAATTCCAATAAAATACAACTGTATCTAGTATGAGTTGTCGGTCAGAACGTATATGGATAGAATTTATAGCAGGGTCTCGAAAAACAAGTAATTTATGCTGGGCCTTTGTCCTTTTTTTAGGTTCATTAGGGTTCTTATTGGTTGGAACTTCTAGTTATCTTGGCCAGAATTTGATATCTTTATTCCCCTCTCAGCAAATAATTTTTTTTCCACAAGGGATCGTGATGTCTTTCTATGGGATTGCAGGTCTCTTTATTGGCTCCTATTTGTGGTGCACAATTTCGTGGAATGTGGGTAGTGGTTACGATCTATTCGATAAAAAGGAAGGAATAGTGTGTATTTTTCGCTGGGGATTTCCTGGAAAAAATCGTCGTATCTTCCTCCGATTCTTTATGAAAGATATTCAATCCCTCAGAATAGAAGTGAAAGAGGGTATTTATGCTCGTCGTGTCCTTTATATGGAAATCAGAGGTCAGGGGGCTATTCCCTTGACTCGTACTGATGAGAATTTGACTCCACGAGAAATTGAGCAAAAAGCGGGTGAATTGGCCTATTTCTTGCGTGTACCCATTGAAGTCTTTTGAAATGAATAATGCTTTCGGGAAAAATAACAAAAGAATCCCCCATTTTTCTAGAATATAGCTTAACCAACGAAACTCTTTTGTCAGCAAAAATTTTATGCATATGTAAATCAATCCATTGAACTTAATTGACTAAAACAAGTATCAAATCGAAAATGGATCTTATAGATCAAAACATTTCGGAAAAATCAAATAAAAAAAAGAAAGCATTTCTTTTTTTTTTTTGTGTGAAATATTGACTATTTTGATAGAACGGGATCTCTTTTATCTCGAAATCCGAATAATATGCAGCTCGTTGGGGTATTCATCGAAAAGAGATAATTAAGAGATAATTGCTTCGAATTTGAGCAATTGAGCTATCTAGAAAGAATATTTTGTTTCGTCATTCGAATTTGAAGTGTACTTTAATTCAATAATTCAATTTCTGTATGCTTTCTAAATTCATAGGCTAAACACTGAATCAAAAATAAAAAATCAGGGAAGAGGGGATGCCTTGATACCTTGGAATAAAACTTATGCTTGATAGAAATATTAGATCGTATGGAATCGACGACCGAGGTGGGTTGATTAAAAATTCACAGACGAAAAAAATGGCAAAAAAGAAAGCGTTCACTCCCCTTCTATATCTTGCATCTATAGTATTTTTGCCCTGGTGCGTCTCTCTCTCCTTTCAAAAAAGTCTAGAATCTTGGATTACTAATTGGTGGAATACTAGAGAATCCGAAACTTTTTTGAATGATATTAAAGAAAAAACTATTCTCGAAAAATTCATAGAATTAGACGAACTCTTCCTCTTGGAAGAAATGATAAAGGAATACCCGGAAACACATTTACAAAAGCTTCGTATCGGAATCCACAAAGAAATGATCAAATTGATCAAGATGTACAATGAGGATGGTATCCATATGATTTTCCAGTTCTCGACAAATATAATCTATTTCCTTATTTTAAGCGGTTATTCTATTCTAGGTAATCAAGAACTTCGTTTTCTTAATTCTTGGGTTCAAGAATTCCTATATAACTTAAGCGACACAATAAAAGCCTTTTCTATTCTTTTATTAACTGATTTATGTATAGGATTTCATTCACCCCACGGTTGGGAACTAATGATTGGTTCTATCTACAAAGATTTTGGATTTACTCATAATGATCAAATTATATCTGGTCTTGTTTCCACTTTTCCAGTCATATTAGATACAATTTTTAAATATTGGATCTTCCGCTATTTAAATCGTCTATCTCCCTCACTTGTAGTGATTTATCATTCAATGAATGACTGAAAAATGATCCACTGCCCCAATTCGAACGTTTGTTACTTTGCACATAAGCAAAACGCTCAAAATCATACTTATTTTTTATTTTTCTACCTATCCAGAGGGTTTTTTTGATCCTTCTGATATTCCAGTAACAATTTTTCAGTAAATAGCAGAATCAGGGATAGGGAACTATATTAGCGACCTACCTAATTTTATTGTAGAAATTTTTTGAATCAACTATTGGACCATGCAAACTAGAAATACCTTTTCTTGGATAAAGGAAGAGATTACTCGATCTTTTTCCGTATCGCTCATTATATCTATAATGACTTGGGCATCCATTTCAAATGCATATCCCATTTTTGCACAGCAGGGTTATGAAAATCCACGAGAAGCAACTGGACGTATTGTATGCGCCAATTGCCATTTAGCTAACAAGCCCGTGGATATTGAGGTTCCCCAGGCAGTACTTCCCGATACTGTATTTGAAGCAGTTATTCGAATTCCTTATGATAAGCAACTGAAACAAGTTCTTGCTAATGGCAAAAAAGGCGCCTTGAATGTTGGGGCTGTTCTTATTTTACCTGAGGGATTTGAATTAGCCCCCCCCGATCGTATTTCGCCTGAGATGAAGGAAAAGATGGGAAATCTGTCTTTTCAGAGCTATCGACCTACTAAAAAAAATATTCTTGTGATAGGGCCTGTTCCTGGTCAGAAATATAGTGAAATCACCTTTCCTATTCTTTCCCCCGACCCCACTACTAAGAAGGACGTTCACTTCCTAAAATATCCCATATATGTAGGCGGGAACAGGGGAAGGGGTCAGATTTATCCTGATGGGAGCAAGAGTAACAATACAGTTTATAATGCTACAGCAGCGGGTATAGTAAGCAAAATTATACGAAAAGAAAAGGGGGGGTACGAAATAACCATAACCGATGCATCGGATGGACGCCAAGTAATTGATATTATACCTCCAGGACCAGAACTTCTTGTTTCAGAGGGTGAATCTATCAAATTGGATCAGCCATTTACGAGTAATCCTAACGTGGGTGGATTTGGTCAGGGGGATGCGGAAATAGTACTTCAAGACCCAGCGCGGGTCCAAAGTCTTTTGTTCTTCTTCGCATCGGTTATTTTGGCACAAATCTTTTTGGTTCTTAAAAAGAAACAGTTTGAGAAGGTTCAATTGTCCGAAATGAATTTCTAGATCTACGGATTTATTAAACAAGTTCGTAAAAAGAAGAAAGTTTTTCTTGACAATTCTAAATTATAATTATATATGATCAAAAAAATGATGAAAAGATTTCTTATTGCTAAATGAAAATGTTCTAGAATATATCAATAGTTTTCTATTCTAATAGAATGAAATTTGACTAGATACTAAGTATAAGATAAGTAAGTGGAAAAGGCAAAGGATACCTGAGTGGAACAAAGGAGTCTAGGAATTCTTATGCGTCTTCCTAGTCTTCGACCCAAGAAAGGGATTGAAAGGAAGGATTTCCCGCCTTTTTTCTTGGGTCGAAATAATAATGTCTATTAGTCAAAGATTCCTAT